CACATTATCTGGATCCAAAGAACCAGTCAAGATATGATATATCGGTCATATCACTGTAGCAACTGAAATCTTTTTTGCATAAACAAAAGAAAAATAAATCTGATTCTAAGTTGTGAAGCGAAGAAGAAAGATGTGGATAAATGGAAGGGTGAAAGAAGGGGAGAAACAAACAAAACCAGCGATATAAAATTCCATCCAATATGTAAGGTTTATGAGTCATCTCATAAAAAAGCAGTGTAATAAAGCATTAATCAATATGGATTCATAAAAAAGAAAATGAATCTGTTCATAGAACAAAAAAAAATAAGAGCTTCGAGCTAATAAAGATTAAGAAAATTGGCTTAACAAAAAATTTCATTATGAGCTCCATTGTAGAAATCAGACCTAACCATTAAGTAAGAAGCGATGGGAACGATGGAACCTGTGAATCCAAATCTATTGACAACAGACTCATTGATCGGGATGGCGAAACAAACCAGAGACTAATTCCTTCATTTATTGGGAAAAGAAAAGTCATGAGTTAACCCTACAACTGAAATAGCACCGAAAAGAGTAAATATTCGCCCGTGAAAACTTTATTTTCTTGAATTGATAATTTTTGGTCAATACAATAGGATAAAAAGCAAAACAAAAAAAAGATTCGTTATAACATAAAAAAATACGATATTTCAAAATTTAAAATAGAAATATGTTTATGTTTAGTTAGCTAAAAAAACAAGATATACAAATGAATAATAGACAATTTGAAAATTTTATTATTCGCGAGGAGCTGGATGAGAAGAAACTCTCATGTCCAGTTCTGTAGTAGAGATGGAATTCAGAACCAACCATCAACTATAACCCCAAAAGAACCAGATTTCGTAAACAACATAGAGGAAGAATGAAGGGAATATCTTATCGAGGTAATCATATTTCTTTCGGTAAATATGCTCTTCAGGCACTTGAACCTGCTTGGATCACATCTAGACAAATAGAAGCAGGTCGACGAGCAATGACACGAAATGCACGCCGCGGTGGAAAAATATGGGTACGTATATTTCCAGACAAACCGGTTACAGTAAGACCCGCAGAAACACGTATGGGTTCGGGGAAAGGATCCCCTGAATATTGGGTAGCTGTTGTTAAACCAGGTCGAATACTTTATGAAATGGGTGGAGTAACAGAAAATATAGCCAGAAGGGCGATTTCAATAGCATCGTCCAAAATGCCTATACGAACTCAATTTATTATTTCGGGATAAAAAGAATCAAAAGAAAAAGGTCTTGGGGATAAAAAAACAACCACGGGTGCCGGTTTCTTTCTTTGGACAAAACAATATTTCTTTTTTTTTTCTTCACTCTTTGCTTTGCATTGAAAGAATATATTCTAAAAAACTGATATGATTCAACCTCAGACTCTTTTGAATGTAGCGGATAACAGCGGGGCTCGAGAATTGATGTGTATTCGAATCATAGGAGCTAGCAATCGTCGATATGCTCATATCGGTGACGTTATTGTTGCTGTGATCAAAGAAGCAGTGCCAAATATGCCCCTAGCAAGATCAGAGGTGGTCAGAGCTGTAATTGTACGTACTTGTAAAGAACTCAAACGTGATAACGGTATGATAATACGATATGATGACAATGCTGCGGTTGTCATTGACCAAGAAGGAAACCCCAAAGGAACTCGAGTTTTTGGTGCAATTGCCCGGGAATTGAGACAGTTAAATTTTACTAAAATAGTTTCATTAGCTCCGGAGGTATTGTAAGGTCTTTTAAAATAAGATAAGACCATCATATGGTTATGTTATAGTAAGGTATTTGAAAGAAAGAGATTAAGAATTTATAGTAGATTGTGTCTCATGCATATGCCTTTAATTTAAATTCATAAACAAATAAGTAAAAAACAAGAAAAACATGTTGATTATATCAAAATTGGGGAGCACCAAGAATTTTAATTCACCATGGGTAGGGATACTATTGCTGACATAATAACCTCTATACGAAACGCTGATATGGATAGAAAAAGGGTGGTTCGAATAGCATCTACTAATATCACTGAAAATATTGTTAAAATACTTTTACGAGAAGGTTTTATCGAAAACGTGAGAAAACATCAAGAAACCAAAAAAGATTTTTTGGTTTTAACCCTACGGCATAGAAGGAATAGGAAAAGGCCTTATAGAAATTTTTTAAATTTAAAACGAATCAGTCGGCCTGGTCTACGAATCTATTCGAATTACCAACGAATTCCTAAAATTTTAGGTGGGATGGGAATTGTAATTATTTCTACTTCTCGAGGTATAATGACAGACCGAGAGGCTCGACTAGAACGAATTGGTGGAGAAGTTTTGTGTTATATATGGTAATCCTTCTAATATACGAATTGGGTCCGAAACTTCTTATTTGTGAAAACAAAAAGAAAAGGGGCGGGTTGTCTAATATCGTTCCTACTCCATCAGTTGATACTTCAAGGAGGCTTTACCTGGAATGAAAGAACAAAAATGGATTCATGAAGGTTT